GGTATATACCGAAATTCCGTTATGGTCCAATTCTGACCGATAATAAATACCGGGGCTTTGCAGTATTTGATTGATCACAATTCTGTATATTCCGTTTACGATAAAAGTTCCCAGGGAATTCATTAGAGGAATGTTTCCAATAAAAATTGTTTGCTCTTGCATATCCCTACTGGTTTTCCAAATTAACCCCGCGGATACATATAATTCAGAAGAATAAGTAAGTGATTCATACACAGCATCTCTTTCTTTTAGCAACGGTTCCACCAATTGATATCTTTCCACAAATAATTGAAATTCAATTTCTTGATCTGTATCTTCAATCTTGGGAACCTTATAAAGTTCTTCTGTCAAGCCCTGATCAATGAACCTACAAAATCCTTCAAATTGTATCTGATTAAGCCCAGGTATTGTCGACATTCCCTCATTTCCATCCCGGAACATTTGAAACGAATTTCCCATTTATAGAAAAATCTCATTATTAGCGCATTCTTCATCGAATCGTATAGATCAACCCAATGCCGATGGAATTTTTATTCTGTTTACTGAATCACATAAAATTTTACCCTAGTCCATACTAGATATGTCCATATAAGGACAGGATGAAATATGTATGAATGGGGAGAGAGAATTTTCTACTCAAGTAAAATTTTGGAATTGAATTTGTAAGAGAAGAGATGAAAGAAATTGATAAAAAATTCTTGGAACCAAAATTCTGCTGCTTAGATTTATGGGCTTTACAATATACTATATCAGAATCAGAACAAAAATGATTCAATTACTACTATTATAATGATTTTTATTTATAATGATATTACCTGGATACCGGAAAAATAAACGGATTCTCGATTTGATCTGTTTGCCGAGAGAAATATAGAATAATCAGAAACAGTACAACGTTTTTGTCTTACTTAACCCCTTTTGGGATTTCGTTATAAAAAAAAATTGCCGAGAAAAGAAAGAGATTGACGAATTCTCTTATTATTACTTTACTAGAATTCGTAAAATACACTTGGGAAGCGGGTTGTATTTTGTTGTATTTATTAAACATGTGTAGCTATCTTTTATACATCCCTCTGTCTGTCTCCTCCTTTTTTCTTTTATTGCAATTCTATTCGGGGCAGCGCGGGTGGTGGTTTATTCAAATTTATACTTTTTTCGTCAATCGATTCAATGAAAAATTGAAGTACGATATTTTCGGAAAATTATCTATTCACATTATATTCTATTTTCTATTTGAGTATCCGATTCTCTATCCGGGCAAGTTCTGTTCTGGTTCCGGGGTTTCCTTTACATATAGAAAGATTTTTTATATAATATTTATATATATAATATATAATCATAAAAATCCTAATCATATTAATAATATAGAATTAGAATCGAAATTGAGAAAATGGAAATTAATAAAGATTTTTGAAAAGAATCAATTCAATCAATAATAATTAGGTATTTTTTTGACTTTCTTATGTCATTAGGGAAACAAACAAATAAAAAAATCATTCATGAATTCGCAGTCAAGTCACAAATCAATAGTTAATGGTTCAATTTTTTGATGAATTTTTTGATGAAGGAAAGTCAAAACTTTCCTTTTCAATGGAAAGGGTAGGGGAAGTTTTTAGGTATTGTGTATTTTGCGATACTTATACAATCAAAAGGGCCGATATAATTAAAAAGGGGAATGGTTTCTTTTGGTTAAGGCAAACAGGATTCAAGATGCAAGTAAAAAAAAAAACAAATTCAGCAATCCCCTCAAACCAAAAAGGGGTAATATTGTCATCTTTTTTTTTGGCGACATGGCCGAGCGGTAAGGCGGAGGACTGCAAATCCTTTTTTCCCCGGTTCAAATCTGGGTGTCGCCTGGTTAACAAAAGACCTAAAACCCCCCTTTTTTGATATAACTCACCTAAATATTCTCCAGCAGAGGGGGCTGTTGATACGCGCTTGATTCGAAGCATATGGAAATTCTCGCAAAGATCCATAACTTTTTGTGTAGAGGATTCAAAAAAATTTTCGTACTATGAAGGGAGTCGAGAAGTCTTGATAGTCTTTCCATTACTAATGGAATGGGATATTTACTGACTGGGCCTTGAATTCGATTGGATAACCAAAGGGGAGTCTAACTGTTAGTATGGAGAAACAACTTTGGTCTACAAACTCACGAATGTCTTTGAGTACTCCAATAGGCCATCAATATTTGATTGTCGAATTCCGTTTTTTCACTTTTTTTATGAATGAATTCTGAAGGTTAACAAAAGAAGAGGTCTTGTTATTCCCACACGATAGAATGCTATATTTAGTAAGACTCCCTTGTTCACGGGGGTCGTTGCATATTTTGCTTGTACTTAATCTGTCCCAATTCTATTTTTTTTTTAATTTCTTATATTATTAAGTGCGTTTATTGGATTGTTTCATTAAATAAAGAATTGAGGGTAACAATCCCCTTTTGACTATGCACCCTGGATTTCACTATTATTAGTGAACAAGAATGGAATAATTCCTTCGTATTCATAGAGATAGGGGACATAATTCACATGGATATAGTAAGTCTCGCTTGGGCTGCTTTAATGGTAGTCTTTACATTTTCCCTTTCGCTCGTTGTATGGGGGAGAAGTGGACTCTAGAAGTACTATGAATGTAATTACGATAAGGAATCAAACTTTATCAATTGTTTTATAGATCATTCTCCAAAATATTTTGTTTGAACTTTAATTCGAACTATAAAAAAATCAAAATGTCAATAAAAAAAATATTTCAATGATTCCCACCTTTGTATTTCGGAAGGGGATACATATATATAGTAAGAAATTTTCATTTTCCTAAATTCTCTATTTCGCTCAAGGGCTCTTATCTATCTTATCGATCAGACTTTCTTATCAGATTTATATTAGATAGGGACAATGAGAAACAACAGACCCCTTCTTATTGTTTGTTATTTTTTGGCTATTAAAAAAAGGCGTTCTGTTATTAATTCTGTTTGTTATTACTGATAAATATGAAATTAAACGAATGCGCACTTTACTTTCTAGGGTAAAGAATATATACATAGTGGTTCTTCAACAAGATACTACGCATAAGAAAATCTTGCCCCGGGCGAGTCGCGTATTGTGTACTCGCCGCTTGCTTTATTGCTGTAGAAATTGGATTTAGGCTTTTATCGACGTCGACGCATTTCATATCACGGTTCAAGTGTTACAAAATGGTAGAGTTTACTACCGCTTTTCGGAATTGGAAGAAGTTCCCATACTCCTTTCTGCTAGTGATTCAATCAAATACTTTTTAGAGATGCTAAAAAAGATTACCGGCTTTTTTTATTAAATTGCCCTGCCCGTAGACTTTTTATTTTACTTCTTTGATTTTCTTTTTTTGATAGATATTGGGATTTCGATTTAAAATAATCCGAAATCTCGGAATTCAAGCAAGAGTTACCCCCCCCTTTTTTCGGATTGATCGGAATCAATACACAATACAAATCAAGAAAAAATGTAGCCAAAGAAATAGACCTGGGGCCCTATCTATCTTCATATCGAATTCTATCGATATGAAGATAGATATTGTAGAAGATTGCTTTCTATTAAGCCTGTATCTTTATAGAGTACAACTTTATACACTCCAAAACCGCAAGTCTACTAGATGGTAGAAAGAAATATATCAATCTTTCTACCATATTATAAAATCTTATAGAATACTGTTAATTCTAGCCTGCGTATTTTATTGAAGATTTAAGAAATTGGAATCCTTTTTTTCTTAAATAATTATCCTTGCTAAAGACATAAGAAGTCAAGTTTCATTTAGATTAATTGTTTTGGCTGACTGTTTTTACATATATGATAAGTAAAAAAGCAGTAGGAACTAGAATAAAGAGTGCAGTAGCAATAAATGCGAGAATATTTACTTCCATAATCTAAGTGGTTTTTAATTCGTAATAACTCGGGATTTAATCCCATAGAGATAATCAAAATTTCGCCTGTAAATTCAACGGGATGAATTACATCTCGATGATATTGAATCGCATCAATGTTATGAATAACATAAATAACAATATCTGGGCTATCAAATTACTTCGCCGTCGCGAATTAAATAGTATAACATAGGAAGATCCTTTATCCATACTCAATAGAAAATTGAATTCGTAATCGAATCAAGAAATCTTTTTTTTTCTTATTCTTTTACATTCTTTCTACACCCTACCGTCTTCCTTGTACAATCATCGGATGAAGTATCATCTGACCGCTCGCTTTCCTTTCCATTTACATTGTATTGATAACAAACCCCAAAAAATAACAACACTAGAAGTAAAACGAAAAGGGGGCGAGAGTTAAACTCGAAACTCCTATTTTTAATGATATAATTTTCTTTTTCTTACACGAAAAAGAAAATTGTGAAAAAGCCAAATTCCGGTATAGTATAAAAGATCTAATCTTCTATAACAATCTTTCGTTTTTTTAGGCTTTGTTTGTTTTTCGATAGCACCTTTACTTTAACTTTCTAATTCTAATAATTCTATCTAATAACAATAAGATAAAAAGGAAAACTATTCTTAATTACCCCACAAATAACACAAATAGTAGTAAAGGGGGTGGTTGTTTGCTCTTTTTTAAATATTCTCTTTTGTTAGATTAGTACTAGCATATAGTAAAAAAAGTTCCGTGTAAAATTCGATTTCAATGATATAGATTTAAAAAACGGAGTTAGTTTGAGTCATTGAGACTACAAAAAGCGGAACTAGAAGGGGAGAGATTTTTCATTTTGAATCTGAAAATTCTTTTTCGGGGTAACTCAGATTCCATTTTGGAGGGTACAAGAAATGAATTCTAGTTGTGTATGTGCTCCCGAGAAATTCTATTCCATTAGATAAGATAGAGGCGATAAATTGAAAGACCAAACCCAGTATGTTATTCCTTGAAATCCTGAATATGATATTCCCAAAAATTGGACTAATCCAATTATATCTCTCTCCCACCAATAGTTACTCGTTGAAGCAATAAAAATTTATATATTTGGTGAGGAGAAATAACGAAAAAAGAAAAAATTTCTATTGATAATGACCTAAATTCTATTCATTTCATTGTACCTCTTTTTTCATAAAATGAAAATGGCGAGGTGAATTGATGTGTTTATTGGATCCGTCGGGACTGACGGGGCTCGAACCCGCAGCTTCCGCCTTGACAGGGCGGTGCTCTAACCAATTGAACTACAATCCCAGGGAAATAAGGGCTACCGCATCAATATTTTTAGGATTTTCTTCAAACCCATTCAAAAAATTTTCGTGTTGTAACAGAGACACGAGTAATATAGTGATATCCACATAATTATGCACTTTCTTTTTTAGTGAGAGCGACACGAATTACATTACAAGTGATTCTTTCCTTATTTCTAAATCCTTATTTCTAAATCGATTCATATTGATATCGATTGAGTATCCATTTTTCAATCAAAATTGATTTCTTTTCTCGTTTCTTTTTTATACTTATAGATCTTTCTACTTACAGATACTGATATGAATCTAGATCTAGATCGGAATTTTTTGGAACAAAAATTTGAGCAAATAAAAAAAACAAATACAAGTAAAGATATGTATATCGAAAAATGGACTTCTTGGGCCGAGCTGGATTTGAACCAGCGTAGACATATTGCCAACGAATTTACAGTCCGTCCCCATTAACCCCTCGGGCATCGACCCAGAAAAAATCCATTCTATTTTCAATTTTAGGCTTATTAATAATGCACGATCAACTTGCTTTTATAGTACCCTACCCCCAGGGGAAGTCGAATCCCCGCTGCCTCCTTGAAAGAGAGATGTCCTGAACCACTAGACGATGGGGGCATATGTGTCCGACCGCCATCAGACTATGAGCATAGTATCAACAGTTTTTCGAAATTGTCAATAGAGTCAAGAGAATGTAAGAATATGATTCGATTCAAGGGATCATTTCGTTCTTCAGGATTCCATAACGTTTTTTGATTCGTCATTCCTATTTACTTGACCTATTTAGTAGAATAGAATTCGAATTTTGTATGTCAAAACTAAAATAAAAATCGAATATCTAAGAAAATTCTCTCTAAATCTAAATTCAATAGGAAAAAAAGGTTTCGATTAACTATAATACTATATTACTAATACTATATTACTACGATATTTTATATAATATAAAAATAAAACTTTCAACACCATTTCTTCTACTTTCTTGATTTATTCATTTTTTTAAGCCGAAATACGTCTTCGTAGTAAACTAGAAAATTTATAAAGGAGAAATCCGGGATGAGAAAGGGAATCAAAAAAATTTCGGAAATTTTTTTTGTGGCTTAAGAGGACAAATCCAACTTCTCCATCACATGATTTAATGAAATATCTTGGATTTCTGTCAAATTAGTAGGTACATGCTTTAAGTTATTTTTGGTCTGATAGGGAACAATTTAAGAAAAGAAAAAAATGAGGGTCGGCTTGATTCATTGAAGTGATAGTTTTACAAGATCCATAAATGGTTTGATCTGAGACTCAACAGTAAATCAACTTGATCATTCCGGAAAGAGCCACCCGCCGCATTTACTTTCTTTATTATTTATTATATTATATAGTATAGTCTATAATAACATATTCTCTAATATAGGGAGAGAGAGATTTTTTATCTGCATAGTGACTCATTCAGGAATTAAGTTAGTTAAAGGGCCCCTTTAACTCAGTGGTAGAGTAACGCCATGGTAAGGCGTAAGTCATCGGTTCAAATCCGATAAGGGGCTTTTTACGTTTTTTCATACAACCCAAGTCGTAGTATTCCTGTTTGAACGTAGAATACAGGGTTTTCTGCTTTCCTTAAAGTGAAAGGAAACAACTGTATAATATTAAAGATAATACATTCTAGTAGTTCTAAAGTTGAACATCTTCTCGTTATACTGAATAATGATAAATGATAAGATAAGTTGTCTATTGAATCACCAAATATTCCGATTTCTTTTTCAATTACTCCAAGGTAATCCATTTGAAAGATGCCAAATCAACAAATAAAAAGAGAAAAGTAAGTGGACCTGACCTATTGAATCAGGACTATATCCGCTATTCTGATAATAAAATTAGATAGATATGAAATTGGAGCAGTTGACCCCTTTTTTTATATTTCATTTCTTTGGACTGCGTATCAATTTGTCGATATTTCCGGTGAAATTTTTGTATTCCTAGATATTCCACAAGAATATTTTGGGTATTACCTTCCTTCTCTCTGAAGTAAGGGAAAAAGTTTCTTCTAAACCACAAGATAAAAAAAGCTTTTCGCTACCCTTATTTGATTCCAGAGGAGTATTAATATCTATTTATAGAATAAGTTATACAATAGAATACGATTTCGATATATCTATTAGATTATTAGATCGTAATTTTATGCACCAACTGTTTTTAGATCTATGCATCCCATATTCTTGTTTTGACAATGGGGTGAAAAATACATGCGAGAAAAAACTTTCAGTTGGGATATCCTAGTTTTTTTTAATATTGTATGGAATTTCATTAAG